TTTAAATTATTTATATAAAATTTATTAAAGATGGTTTAATAAATTTTAACAGTAAAATTATATTAAAAAAAAAAATTCAATCTATAATATTAAATATTTATAAAATAAAAATTATATTAATTAATTAAATTTTTAATATATTAATATTTATATATATATATTAAATTTTTATTTAATTAAAATATAATATTTATAATATTTTATTATTTAAATGAATTATAATTGATTTATAATCAAAATTAATTTTTATAATAATATTACTGAAAAAAATAAGAGAAAAATAATAAAAATTTATTAATGTTTATTAAATATATAATGTAAAAAAAAAAAAAAAAAATCTATGTAAAAAATTAATCAAATAGATAAATTTTTTATATTTTTTATAATTTATTATAAATTTATTTTACATGTAAATTTTAGTATGAAATTTTAATTATTTAAATAATAATTAATTTAAAATTAACAGTAATTAAAATTAAAAATTTAAGAAATTAAGATTTAGTAATATATAAATTAATAACTAATTTTGTGCCAGCAGTTGCGGTTAAACAAAAGTTAAATTAAATTATTTCAGTATATAATAAATAATAAAATATTTAAATTAAATATTAAATTATTAAGTGAAATTTTAATTTAATTAAAAATTATATTTTAAATTATGATTTAATAAATTTTATTATAAACTAGGATTAGATACCCTATTATTAAAAATTTAATAAAAAATACTAAAATAGTAAATAAAATATTATTGAAACTTAAATAATATGGCGGTATTTTAGTTCATTTAGAGGAATCTGTCTATTAATTGATAATCCACGAATAAATTTACTTAATTTATAATTTTGTATATCATTGTTAAAAAAATATTTTTAAATAAAAATAATATTTTAAAATTTAAAATAAAATTTAATTCAGATCAAGATGCAGATTATAATTAAGTTTAAGATGGATTACAATAAATTTATTTAAACGAAAAGAAAATTGTAATATTTGATTGAAGGTGGATTTAAATGTAATTTTAATTAATTTATTAAAATGATTAATAATTAAAATATGTACATATTGCCCGTCACTTTCATTTAAAAATTGAAATAAGTCGTAACAAAGTAGAAGTACTGGAAAGTGTTTCTAGAATGAACAAATTAGAGCTTGTTAAGTATTTCATTTACATTGAAAAGAAATTAAAATAATTAATTAATTTGAGGGGGAAAATTAATAAAATATAAATAATAAAAAAATTTTTAATATTGGGGGGTATTAAAGTATTTTTTTAAAAAAAAATAAATTATTTTATAGTTAATTAGTATTGAAAAAGAAATTTGAAATAAATGAAAATAAATTAATAAAAAAGTAATTTTAATTTAATGTATCTTGTGTATCAGAGTTTATTAAAAAATATTTTTTATAAAAAAAAATCTCGAATTTAAAAGAGTTAATTAATTATAAAAGTTAATGTAGAAAAATTATTTTAAATAATTAATTTGAAATGAAATGTTAATCGTTTTTAAATATATCTAGTTATTTTAGAAAAAAATTTAATTTAAAATTTAAAAAATTTTATTATTAAATAAATAATTAATAATAAAATATTTAAAATTAAATATATTAAGGGATAAGCTTTAATATAAAAAATTATAATAAATTTAATTTAAATATAAAATTTTTAAAATTTATATTGTTTAAAAATTATAATTTATTATAAAAAATTTTATAAATAATAAAATTTAATTTAAAATTTAATTTTATATAAAATAATAATTTAAAATAAAAAAAAATTAAAAATAATGATAAAATTAGTATATTAAATTAAAAATAAAATTTAATTAATTAAAATTAAATTAAAGGAATTCGGCAAAAATTTATATTCACTTGTTTATCAAAAACATGTCTTTTAGAAAATAATTTAAAGTCTAATCTGCCCACTGATAAATATATTAAAGGGCTGCAGTATATTGACTGTACAAAGGTAGCATAATCAATAGTCTTTTAATTGAAGACTTGTATGAAAGATTTGATGAGATATAAACTGTCTCTAGTTTATAAATAAAATTTAATTTTTTAGTTAAAAAGCTAAAATAAATTTAAAAGACGAGAAGACCCTATAGAGTTTTATATTATTTTTATTTAAGATTATATTTATAATTAATAATTAAAAATAAAAATATTATTTTATTGGGGTGATAGAAAAATTTATTTAACTTTTTTTAATTTAATTACATTAATAAGTGAATAATTGATCCATAAATAATGATTAAAAGAAAAAATTACCTTAGGGATAACAGCGTAATATTTTTTTCTAGTACGAATAGAAAAAAAAGTTTGCGACCTCGATGTTGGATTAAGATAAAATTTAAATGCAAAAGTTTAAAATTTTGATCTGTTCGATCATTAAAATCTTACATGATCTGAGCTCAAACCGGTGTGAGCCAGGTTGGTTTCTATCTTTAAAATAATATAATATTTTAGTACGAAAGGATCAAATATTTTTAATAATTAAAATTTAATGAATATTAATAATTTAATTTAAAACTATTTTGACAGAAAAATGTGATGATTTTAGAAGTCATAAATGTATAATTAAATTATATAAATAGTATATGATAATACAAGATTTATATAATATTTTTATCGGGATTTTAATTTTATTAGTTGGGGTTTTAATTGGGGTTGCTTTTTTAACATTATTAGAACGTAAAGTTTTAGGTTATATTCAAATTCGTAAAGGTCCTAATAAAATAGGAATAATAGGAATTTTACAGCCATTTTGTGATGCTATTAAATTATTTTCAAAAGAACAAGCTTATTTAAATTATTCTAATTATTTTTCTTTTTATTTTTCTCCTATTGTAAGATTTACTTTATCTTTAATAATTTGAATAATAATTCCTTATATTTTTAATATAATAGTGTTTAATTTAGGTTTATTATTTTTTTTATGTTGTACTAGAGTTGGGGTTTATACTTTATTAATTGCTGGTTGATCTTCTAATAGAAATTATTCTTTATTAGGTGGTTTACGAGCAGTAGCTCAAACTATTTCTTATGAAGTTAGATTATCTTTAATTTTAATATCAAGAATTATTTTAATTATAGATTTTAATATAATTAAATTTAGTGAATATCAATATTTAATTTGATTAATAATAATAATAATACCTTTAAGAATATGTTTTTTATCTTCATTAATAGCTGAAACTAATCGTACTCCTTTTGATTTTGCTGAGGGGGAAAGAGAATTAGTTTCTGGATTTAATATTGAATATAGAAGAGGGGGATTTGCTTTAATTTTTTTAGCTGAATATTCTAGTATTTTATTTATAAGATTATTATTTGTTATTATTTATATGGGTGGTTATGATTTAAATTTAATATTTTATTTAAAATTAGTGTTTATATCATTTTTTTTTATTTGAGTTCGAGGTACTTTACCTCGTTATCGTTATGATAAATTAATATATTTATGTTGAAAAAGATATTTACCTTTATCTTTAAATTATTTATTATTTTTTATAGGGGTAAAAATAATTTTAATATATAAAATAAATTTAGTATAAATTAATAGAATAATTATTCTTTCTTAAGTTTTCAAAACAAATGCTTAAACAAGCTCATTAATTAAAATTATAAATTAAAAATTAATTTATCTCAAAATTTATTTAAAATTGGATTAATAATAAAATAAGAAAAATAAATTAATGTTAAAATTTGTCCTGTAATAATATAAGGTGTTTCTACAGATCGTGCTCCAATTCAAGTTAATAAAATAATTGTTACAATTAAAGATCAAAATATAATTTGATTTAATGGATAAAATTGAATACCTTGAATTTTTTTATTAAAAGTAAAAGGTAAAATAATTAAAATTAAAATAGATATTACTAAAGCAATTACACCTCCTAGTTTATTTGGGATTGACCGAAGAATAGCATATGCGAATAAAAAGTATCATTCAGGTTGAATGTGGATAGGGGTAACTAATGGATTAGCTGGAATAAAATTATCTGGGTCTCCTAGTAAATAAGGGTTAATAAGAGAAAGGAAAGTTAAAATTGAAATTAAAATAATAAATCCAATTAAATCTTTAAATGTAAAAAATGGATGAAAAGGAATTTTATCTAAATTTCTATTAATACCTAAAGGATTATTTGATCCTGTTTGATGGAGGAATAATAAATGAATTATAGTTAATATAAGAATAATAAATGGAAATAAAAAATGAAAAGTATAAAATCGAGTTAAGGTAGCATTATCAACTGCAAATCCTCCTCAAATTCAATTAACAAGTATTGTTCCTAAATAAGGAATTGCTGATAAAAGATTAGTAATTACTGTAGCTCCTCAAAAAGATATTTGTCCCCATGGAAGAACATAACCTATAAAAGCAGTAGCTATTAATAAAAATAAAATGATTACTCCTACTATTCAAGTAAATTTTAAGTTAAATGATTCATAATAAATTCCTCGGCCAATATGAAAATAAATACAGATAAAAAAAAACGAAGCTCCATTAGCATGTAAAGTTCGAATTAATCAACCGTAATTAACATTTCGGCAAATGTAATTTACTCTAAAAAAAGCTAATTCTACATTAGCTGTATAATATATAGTTAAAAATAATCCAGTTAAAATTTGAGTTATTAAACATAGAGCTAGTAAAGACCCAAAATTTCATCAAGATGAAATATTAGAAGGTGTTGGTAAGTCTACTAATGAACCATTAATAATTTTAATTACTGGGTGAGTTTTACGAATAGGTTTATATAAATTTATCATTAGTTATTAAATGATCGTAAAGGACCAAAAAAAATATTAGTAATTTTTACAATTGCAATTAAAGTAATAAATAAATAAATAATTATTATTATTATTATTCAATAATTTTGTTTATTATATAATTTAGATAAATTAAAATTATATTCATTATTAAAAAATAAAGTTGAATTAAATAAATTAATTATTTCATCATTAAAATTAAAATTTATTCAAATTAAATTATTTTTAAAAAAAAATCTAAAAATTAAAATAAATAATATATAAATAATTGAAAATTTACTAATAATATGTATTTTGAATAATTCATTTGAAGCTATTCTTGATACATAAATAAATAATACTAATAAACCTCCTAAAAATACTAAAAAAAGAATATAAGAAAATCAATAAGTATTAATTAATATACCTGAAATTAAACAAATAATAAGAGTTTGAATTAAAATTAATAATCCTATTGCTAAAGGGTGATTAATAAAAAATAGAAAAATTGAAATAGAAATTAATATAATAGATATAAATATTTTTAAAATATCAAAGAATAGTTTATAAAAATAATAATTTTGGAGATTATAGATAAAGAAAATCTTTTTCTTTGAAGTTTTTAAAGAATATTCTTATTTTTGATTTACAAGACCAAAGTTTTTTATTAAACTATAAAAACTTAATTAAATAATTAACTAATGTTAAATATAAGATTAATTATTATTATTATATTTATATTTGGTAATATAATTTTTGTTTCTAAACATAAACATTTATTAATTGTTTTAATAAGTTTAGAATTTATGGTTTTAAGAATTTTTTTTTTAATATTATTATATCTTATAATAATTAATTATAATTTGTATATATTAATAGTTTTTTTAGTTTTTTCTGTTTGTGAAGGTGCATTAGGTTTATCAATTTTAGTGTCTATAATTCGAACTCATGGTAATGATTATTTTCAAAGTTTTAATTTAATTTAAATGATAAAATTTTTAATAATAATAATTTTTATAATTCCATTATGTTTTAAAAAAAATATATTTTGAATGGTTCAAATATTTTTAATATTTATAATATTTATATTTATAAATTCTACTATTAGTATTATAAATTTTTGTAATTTAAGATATATATTAGGGTATGATATAATTTCTTACGGTTTAATTTTGTTAAGTATTTGAATTATAAGATTAATAATTATAGCTAGAGAAAGTTTATATAAAAGAAATTTTTATTCAAATTTATTTTTATTTAATATTATTTTTTTAATAATAATATTATATTTAACTTTTAGAGTAATAAATTTATTTATATTTTATTTATTTTTTGAAAGAAGATTAATTCCAACTTTAATATTAATTATTGGTTGGGGGTATCAACCTGAACGAATTCAGGCTGGGATATATTTATTATTTTATACTTTATTTGCTTCTTTACCTTTATTAATTGGGATTTTTTATTTATATAAAAATATAAATTATATAATAATTTATTTTTTAAAATTTTATGATTATAATTTATTAATATTATATTTATGTTTAATTTTAGCTTTTTTAGTAAAAATACCTATATATTTTGTTCATTTATGACTTCCTAAAGCTCATGTTGAAGCTCCTATTTCTGGTTCTATAATTTTAGCGGCAATTATATTAAAATTGGGGGGATATGGTCTTTTACGTATTATAATTATTTTACAAGAAATTAATTTAAAAATAAGATTTATTTGAGTAGTTATTAGATTAATTGGGGGATTTTTTATTAGATTAAAATGTTTTTGTCAAATTGATATAAAATCTCTAATTGCTTATTCATCTGTTGCTCATATAAGAGTTGTAATTGGGGGTATTATAACAATAAATTATTGGGGGTATATGGGTTCTTATATTTTAATAATTGGTCATGGTTTATGTTCTTCTGGTATATTTTGTTTATCTAATATAAATTATGAACGATTAAATAGTCGAAGATTATTTATTAATAAGGGTATAATAAATTTTATACCTTCAATAAGATTATGGTGATTTTTATTAATATCTTCAAATATAGCTGCTCCACCATCATTAAATTTAATAGGAGAAATTAGATTAATTAATAGATTAATTAGTTGATCTTGAATAAGAATAATTATATTAATGTGTATTTCATTTTTTAGAGCTGGTTATAGATTATATTTATATTCTTATACTCAACATGGTAAATATAATATAGGAATTTATAGATTTTATACGGGTACATCTCGAGAATATTTAATATTAATATTACATTGATTACCTTTAAATATTTTAATAATAAAAATTGATTATAGAATAATTTGATTTTACTTAAATAATTTAAAAAAAATATTGATTTGTGGAATCAAAAATGTGATAATTAATTTCATTTTAAGTCATTAATAAATTTAATATTTGTTTTATTAGATTTTTTTTTTTATTTTTTTTTATATTAATTAATTTTTTTATAATAATTTATTTTATTATAAAAAATATGGTTATTTTTTTAGAGTGGGAAATTATTTCTTTCAATTCTATTAATATTGTATTTTCTATTTTATTAGATTGAATATCATTATTATTTATGATATTTGTTTCTTTAATTTCATCTTCTGTAATTTTTTACAGAAAAAGTTATATAAGATCTGAATTAAATTTGAATCGATTTATTATTTTAGTATTATTATTTGTATTTTCAATAATTTTATTAATTATTAGTCCTAATATAATTAGAATTTTTTTGGGATGAGATGGTTTAGGTTTAGTTTCTTATTGTTTAGTTATTTACTATCAAAATATTAAATCTTATAATGCAGGAATGCTAACAGCATTATCTAATCGAATTGGTGATGTAATAATTTTAATATTAGTATCTTGAATATTAAATTATGGTAGATGAAATTATATTTTTTATTTAAATTTTATAGGAAATGATTTTTCTATAAAAATTATTAGATTTTTAGTAATTATTGCAGCTATAACTAAAAGAGCTCAAATTCCTTTTAGTTCATGATTACCTGCTGCTATAGCAGCTCCAACTCCAGTATCTGCTTTAGTTCATTCTTCAACTTTAGTTACTGCAGGGGTTTATTTATTAATTCGATTTAATAATGTTTTAGTTGAAATATTTTTTTTAAAATTTTTATTATTATTTTCTGGTTTAACTATAATAATGGCTGGTATTTGTGCAAATTATGAATTTGATTTAAAAAAAATTATTGCTTTATCAACTTTAAGACAATTAGGATTAATAATAAGAATTTTAAGAATAGGGTTTTATGATTTAGCTTTTTTTCATTTATTGACTCATGCTATGTTTAAAGCTTTATTATTTATATGTGCTGGAGTAATTATTCATATAATAAATAATAATCAAGATATTCGTATAATAGGGGGTATTAGATTTTATATTCCTTTGACTTCTCTATGTATAAATATTTCAAATTTAGCTTTATGTGGTATTCCTTTTTTAGCTGGATTTTATTCTAAAGATATAATTTTAGAAATAGTAAGTATGAGAAATTTAAATTTATTAATTTTTTATTTATATTATTTTTCTACTGGTTTAACAATATTTTATACTATTCGTTTATTAATATATTTAATAATTAATGATTATAATTTATTATCTATTTATAATTTATATGATGAGGATTTTTTAATATTAAAAAGTATATTTGTTTTATTATTAATAAGATTAATTTCTGGGAGATTTTTAAGTTGATTAATTTTTTATTATCCTTATATAATTTATTTACCAATTTCTTTAAAAATAATAGTAATTTATGTTAGAATTGCTGGTATAATAATAGGTTTAATAATTAGAAATATAAATATTTATTCATTAAATAAGTTTTTAATATTTTATAATTTAAGAAGATTTTTGACTTTAATATGATTTTTACCAAGTTTATCAACTTATGGTTTAAATTATTATTTTTTAAAATTTGGTCAAATTTTAGGTAAAAATATTGATATAGGTTGAAGAGAAATTTATAGAGGTCAAGGTATATATAAAATTATTAAATTTTATTCTTTAATTAATGTAATTTATCAAATAAATAATTTTAAAATTTATTTATTTAGATTTGTTTTATGGGTAATAATTTTTATTATTTTAATTATAATTTATTTAAATAGCTTAAAAAGAGTATAATATTGAAGATATTAGGGTGATTATATAATCTTTAAATATTTATAAAAAAAACTTTTTTATTTTTACAATGAAAATGTAAAGTTTTATTTAAACTATATAAATAGAAATATTAATGATTTTATTCACTATAAATTAAGTTAGCAGCTTAATTATTATATATTTCTAATTGGAATTATTATTCAATTTTATCATTAACAGTGATATACCTCTTATTTGGTTTCAATTAATAAATAAGGAGTTTATTAACTCTATCTTTTAAGTCGAAATTAAATGCAAATTGCTTCTTATTTAAGATAAATTGAAAATTCAATATTATTTGAATGCAAATCAAATGTTTTAAATAAACTATAATCCTTTTTTTTTAATTTGTTCAATTTAGTATATTTTGATTTCATTCATGATAAAGTCCTACTAATAAAATAATAATGAAAAAAAACTTAATTTTAAATCATGTAATAAAATTAACTCTTAAAAAAGTTGGAATTATTGGGAAAATTAAAGCAATTTCTACATCAAAAATTAGGAAAATTACAGTAATTAGGAAAAAATGAAGTGAAAATGGAATACGAGATAATGATTTGGGGTCAAATCCACATTCAAATGGTGAACATTTTTCTCGATCAAGAAAAGATTTTTTTGAAATAATAAATGAAATTATTATAAAAATATTAGAAATAATAATTATAATTAAAGATATTATTATTATTAAATTAATTATTTATATTAATAATAAATTAAACTTTTTGATTGGAAGTCAAATATACTAAATATATTATATAAATAGTTAATTTCCTCATCAATAAATAGAAATATAAAGAAATAATCATACTACATCTACGAAATGTCAATATCATGCAGCTGCTTCAAATCCAAAGTGATGGGAATTAGAAAAATGATTATTAATATGTCGAATTAAACAAGTTAAAAGAAAGATAGTTCCAATAATTACATGAAGACCGTGAAATCCTGTTGCTATAAAAAATGTTGATCCATAAATTCTATCGGCAATTGTAAAAGGGGCTTCAATATATTCATATGCTTGTAAAATAGTAAAATAAATACCTAATAGTACAGTAATTAATAAACTTTGAGAGGTTTGAGTAAAATTATTTTCTATTAATGCATGATGTGCTCAGGTAACAGTAATACCTGATGTAATTAGAATAATAGTATTTAATAATGGAATTTGAAATGGGTTAAATGATACAATTCTTATAGGGGGTCATATAGATCCAATTTCAATATTAGGTGATAAGCTTCTGTGGAAAAATGCTCAAAAAAATGAAATGAAGAAAAAAATTTCTGAAATAATGAATAAAATTATTCCTCATCGAAGACCTTTAGTAACTAGAATTGTATGTTTACCTTGATATGTTCCTTCACGGCAAATATCTCGTCATCATTGATATATTGTTAATAATACAATAATATAACCTAAAATAAGTAAATTAAAATTAAAATTATGAAATCATTTTACTAATCCAGTTACTAAAGTTATAACTCCAATAGCTCCAGTTAAAGGTCAGGGTCTATAATCTACTAAATGATATGGATGATTATGATTAAGAGTCATTTATAAATTAATTGACTTCACTAGAATAAAGAGTACTTAAAATAGTAATAACATATGATTGAATTACTGCAACAGCAGATTCTAAAATTAATAAAAGAATTTGAATAAAAATTAAAATAATTAATAAATAATTTGGTATATTTGTTCCTGTATTACTTAATAATGTTAATAATAGATGACCTGCAATTATATTTGCTGTTAATCGAACAGCTAAAGTACCAGGACGAATAATATTTCTAATTGTTTCAATTAATACTATAAAAGGTATTAAAATAGTTGGAGTTCCTTGAGGAATTATGTGAATAAACATATGTTGAGTATTATTAATTCATCCATAAATTATAAATCTTAATCATATAGTTAAAGATAAGGATAATGATATATTTAAATGACTTGTACTTGTAAAAATATATGGAAATAATCCTAAGAAATTATTAAATAAAATAAAGAAAAATAATGAAATAAAAATGAAAGTTGAACCATTAAATCTATTAGGACCTAATAAAGTTTTAAATTCTTCATGTAATTTAGATGAAATAAAATTTCATAAAATAAAATGACGATTAGGAATTAATCAAAATGAATAAGGAATAAATATTAATCCAATAAAAGTTCTTACTCAATTAATTGAGATATTAAAAATATTAGTGGAAGGATCAAAAATTGAAAATAAATTATTTATCATTTTCAGTAAAAATTATTTTTTATTAATTTTTTATTAATAATATTATTATAATTATTATTTTTATAATTAAAAATGAAATAATTTATAATATTAAAAATAATAAAAATTATAATAAAAAAAATAAAAGATAAAATTCAATTAATTGGTATTATTTGAGGAATAAAAGAATATTACTAAAGTAATAATTTAAATTTGACATATTTATGTTATAAATTAACTAATTCTTTCATTAGAAGTAATTGCTAATTTACTATTAAATGGTTTAAGAGACCAGTACTTGCTTTCAGTCATCTAATGATGAATAATTATTAATTCAATTAATAAAATTTTTAATTGAAATTCTTTCAATTACAATAGGTATAAAACTATGATTAGCTCCACAAATTTCAGAGCATTGACCATAAAAAATACCTGGACGATTAATAAAAAATCTTGTTTGATTTAATCGTCCAGGATTAGCATCAACTTTTACACTTAGTGATGGAATAGTTCATGAATGAATTACATCTGTAGCTGTAATTAAAATACGAATTTGATTATTTATAGGTAAAACAATTCGGTTATCTACATCTAATAAACGAAAATTGGATAAATTGTCAGTTGATTGGATTATATAAGAATCAAATTCGATATTATTAAAATCTGAATATTCATATCTTCAATATCATTGATGGCCAATAGATTTTAAAGTAATTAAAGGATTATTAAGTTCATCTAATAAATATAAAAGTCGTAAAGATGGTAATGCAATAAAAATAAGTGTAATTGCTGGTAAAATAGTTCAAATTAATTCAATTATTTGTTCTTCTAAAAGAAATCGATTAATATATTTATTAAAAAATAAACTAATTATTAAATATGATACTAAAATTGTAATTATAATTAAAATAATTAAAGTATGATCATGAAAGAAAATAATTTGTTCTATTAAAGGAGAAGCTCTATTTTGATAATTAAGATTAGATCATGTTGCCATATTCTAAAAAAAGGATAATCCTTTATAAATGGGGTTTAAATCCATTACATATAATCTGCCATATTAGAAATTACTTAGAATAGGTAATTCATTATATGAATGTTCAGCAGGAGGTAAATTTTGATATCATTCAATAGATGAAGATATATTTAATGAAAATAAAATTAAACGTTGATTAATTATTGATTCTCAAACAATAAGTACTATTATTATTATAGAAAATAAAGAAATGTATGAACCAAAAGATGAGATAATATTTCATGAGATAAAACTATCTGGATAATCTGAATAACGACGGGGTATTCCAGCTAAACCTAAAAAATGTTGTGGAAAAAATGTTAAATTAACTCCAATAAATATTGAAATAAATTGAATTTTTAATAAATAAGGATTTATAGTTAATCCTGTAAATAAAGGATATCAATGAATAAATCCACCAAAAATAGCAAAAACAGCTCCTATTGATAATACATAATGAAAATGTGCAACAACATAATAAGTATCATGAAGAGTAATATCAATAGATGAATTAGCTAATACAACTCCTGTTAATCCACCAACTGTAAATAAAAAAATAAATCCTAAACTTCATAACATAGAAGGTCTATAATTAATTTGAGTTCCATGTAATGTAGCTAATCAACTAAAAATTTTAATTCCTGTTGGTACTGCGATAATTATAGTAGCTGAAGTAAAATATGCTCGAGTATCAATATCTATTCCTACAGTGAATATATGATGAGCTCAAACAATAAATCCTAGTAATCCAATTGCTATTATAGCATAAATTATTCCTAAATAACCAAAAGTTTCCTTTTTTCCTCTTTCTTGTGAGATTATATGAGAAATTATCCCAAATCCGGGTAGAATTAAAATATAAACTTCTGGATGTCCAAAAAATCAAAATAAATGTTGATAAAGAATTGGATCACCTCCTCCAGCTGGATCAAAAAATGATGTATTTAAATTACGATCAGTTAAAAGTATAGTAATAGCTCCAGCTAAAACTGGAAGAGATAATAATAAAAGAAGGGCAGTAATACCAACAGATCAAACAAATAAAGGTATTTGATCAAAAGATATATTATTAACTCGTATATTAATAATAGTTGTAATAAAGTTAATTGCTCCTAAAATTGATGAAATACCAGCCAAATGTAATGAAAAAATAGCTAAGTCTACAGAAGATCCTCCATGAGCAATATTAGATGAAAGTGGGGGATAAACTGTTCATCCTGTTCCTGCTCCATTTTCAACAATTCTTCTGGAGATAAGTAGAATTAAAGATGGGGGTAAAAGTCAAAAACTTATGTTATTTATACGTGGGAATGCTATATCTGGAGCCCCTAATATTAATGGAACTAATCAATTTCCAAATCCTCCAATTATAATAGGTATAACTATAAAAAAAATTATAATAAAAGCATGAGCTGTTACAATAGTATTATAAATTTGATCATCTCCAATTAATGAACCTGGATTTCCTAATTCTGTTCGAATTAATAAACTTAAAGATGTACCTACTATTCCTGCTCAAATTCCAAAAATAAAATATAAAGTTCCAATATCCTTATGATTTGTAGAAAAAAGTCATTTTCGCTAAATAAAATGGCTGAGGTATAAGCGATAAATTGTAAATTTATTAACAAGAAATATTCTTTTTTATTATAAATTATAAGTCTTATATTCAAAATAATGATATAAAATTGCAAATTTTATGGTGTAATTAATTACTAAGGCTTAAAGAAATTTCTTTATATATAATTTTGAAGATTATTAGTTTATATTAACTTAAAACCTTAAAAAAAAAAAGTTCTAATAATTATACCTAATAAAGAAATAAAATTAAAGAAATAAATTAAAATTAAAGAATTATTTTTAATAAAAATTTTAAATCATTTTAATTTAAAAGAAAAAAATAATAAAGAAGAATAAATAATACGAATATAAACAAATAATAAAATTAAACTTGATATAACAAATATAAAAGAAATAATAAATAAATTATTATTTAATAAATAGTTAATTACAATTCATTTTGGGAAAAATCCTAAAAAAGGAGGTAAACCTCCCAATGAAAGAAAATTAATTATAATGGAAATTTTAATTAAAAAATTTATATTAAAAAAAAATAATTGACTAATAAAAAAAGTGTTAATAATATAAAATAAAAAACATATAATAAATGTAAAAATTGAATAAAAAATAAAATAAATTAATCATAAATTTTCTCTAATAATTATAGATGAAATTATTCAACCTAAATTATTAATTGATGAAAAAGCTATTAATTTTCGTAAAGAAGTTTGATTAAATCTTCCTATTGCCCCAATTAAAACGTTAAAAATTATAATAAAATATAAAAAATTTAAGTTAAAATAATAAGATAGAAGGATTATTGGGGTAATTTTTTGTCAAGTTATTAAAATAAAACAATTAAATCATGATAATCCTTCTATAATATTAGGAAATCAAAAATGAAATGGAGTTGATCCTATTTTTATAAGAAGAGAAGAATTAATAATAATAGAAAAAAAATTATTAAAAAAAAAATTTTTTATTAAAAATAATCTTAATAAAATTGAAAATAAAAAATTAATTGAAGCAATTGATTGAGTAAGAAAATATTTAAGGGAGGCTTCTGAATTTAAAAGATTATTATTAATTGAAATAAGGGGGATAAATCTTAATAAATTAATTTCTAATCCAATTCAACATCCTAATCATGAATTAGAAGATACTGAAATTATAGTTCTGAAAAATAAAATAAATAAAAAAAATATTTTATTAGAGTTAGTTATTAAAATAATTAAAAATAAGAATTTAAATCTGAGATGAAATTTATTCATATTATAAAAATTATATTTTAGTGTAAGATGCACAATAATTTTTGAAGTTATTAGATATAGTTTAATTCTATAAAATATAATAAAGGTAAAAAAATTACATAATTTATCCTATCAGAATAATCCTTTAATCAGGCACTTTATTTAATTTAAAAAAAAGGTATATCCTTTATATTTGAGGTATGAACCCAAAAGCTTTATTTAGCTTATTTTTAA